GTTTTATTTGTTTGTGTTTTATTTGTTTGTGTTTTATTTGTTTGTGTTTTATTTGTTTGTGTTTTATTTGTTTGTGTTTTATTTGTTTGTGTTTTATTTGTTTGTGTTTTATTTGTTTGTGTTTTATTTGTTTGTGTTTTATTTGTTTGTGTTTTATTTGTTTGTGTTTTATTTGTTTGTGTTTTATTTGTTTGTGTTTTATTTGTTTGTGTTTTATTTGTTTGTGTTTTATTTGTTTGTGTTTTATTTGTTTGTGTTTTATTTGTTTGTGTTTTATTTGTTTGTATGGTTGATTAGTAGTGTTGAGAGAGATGTTAGGGTGTGGTTGATGAGGGAATTAACTAGTGTTTAATAGAGTAAAGAGTATAACTATACAGATAAGATAAGTTAAAAGTTATACTGATTGGGTAAATAATTTTTAATGTAATTAAACTAGCGTTTAATAGAGTAAAGAGTATAACTATACAGATAAGATAAGTTAAAAGTTATACTGATTGGGTAAATAATTTTTAATGTAATTAAACTAGTGTTTAATAGAGTAAAGAGTATAACTATACAGATAAGATAAGTTAAAAGTTATACTGATTGGGTAAATAATTTTTAATGTAATTAAACTAGTGTTTAATAGAGTAAAGAGTATAACTATACAGATAAGATAAGTTAAAAGTTATACTGATTGGGTAAATAATTTTTAATGTAATTAAACTAGTGTTTAATAGAGTAAAGAGTATAACTATACAGATAAGATAAGTTAAAAGTTATACTGATTGGGTAAATAATTTTTAATGTAATTAAACTAGTGTTTAATAGAGTAAAGAGTATAACTATACAGATAAGATAAGTTAAAAGTTATACTGATTGGGTAAATAATTTTTAATGTAATTAAACTAGTGTTTAATAGAGTAAAGAGTATAACTATACAGATAAGATAAGTTAAAAGTTATACTGATTGGGTAAATAATTTTTAATGTAATTAAACTAGTGTTTAATAGAGTAAAGAGTATAACTATACAGATAAGATAAGTTAAAAGTTATACTGATTGGGTAAATAATTTTTAATGTAATTAAACTAGTGTTTAATAGAGTAAAGAGTATAACTATACAGATAAGATAAGTTAGAAGTTATACTGATTGGGTAAATAATTTTTAATGTAATTAAACTAGTGTTTAATAGAGTAAAGAGTATAACTATACAGATAAGATAAGTTAAAAGTTATACTGATTGGGTAAATAATTTTTAATGGATTTTAGTAGTTGTAGAGTAATGGAATGTAGATGAACAAAGTTTGTAAAAGTTTTTGCAAAGTTTGTTTAATTTTTGGTTGAAAATTACCTAGATTTGTTAACTGTTTGGTTGAAAAATAGAGGAAGCAAAAAGTGGGTGGAAGTAAGTAAGATTATGTCCGGCAAACATTCACCAAATAGCACCATGTTTAGGGTTAGTGGATACGCCATAGCCGAATGGAAAACAAAGTGCACAGGGTAAAGATGATTCCACAAATACTCCAACCGTCTCATCCAGTGATTCCTGAAAGCTAGTAGAGGCCGATGACGCGTCTGTATGCTCACGTCTTCGATGGCCACACCGCGGTGCATTCCGAAGGGCCACCTGTGAAGAAGCCAAGAAGAGAAAAAATACTAGAGGCACTTCGGGCAATCCAGATGCCGCGATCACGGGTGAGAAGCAGACAAGCATCAACCAAATGACTCTGTGAAGAGAACTGAAAACTAAATAAACCAAGCCATGGCCCTGACCGAGGAACCAGAGGCGCAAAAGCGCAAGTTATGCTAGGGTGTAGGGGGAATGAATGGTCCTGAAGCTAGTAACGTAAAATCTTACATACACCGGGTTGCTGACTTCTCGCGAGGGGAACGACTAATAAATCACCTGATACTTTAGAAACCGGCACATCAAGAAGGATTAATGAGTAATTATGGCCTGTCACCATTCACTCACTCTTGTTCGGGCATACCCGTATTCCAGACTTAACTGAATATACAGACCCTAACCACTTCATGGTTTTAGTAAAATGAATACTCGAACTATTCCTAAATCAATACACAACTAACTCTTAATGAGAAATGAGGCATATAAGTTAATGCATGCCCATACATGTAATAACCCAAGTTTATTGGGGGGGTAGGGGGGGTAATGTAAATTTGTGGGGGTGAGGGTGGTTTTAAAGGTTTTAGTGGGTTCCTGTAGTTGAAATATTAAATCAGCGGCGGCTTTTCAAGCCGCAGGTCTTGGAGAAAAGCCGAGCAGGAACTTATTATGACTTATTTTGTGATTTTCTTAGGGTTATGCTTTGTTTTAGGGGGGTTAGCAGTTGCTTCGAATCCCTCCCCCTATTATGGGGTTGTTGGTTTGGTTTTGGCATCTATTGTAGGGAGTGGGTGGTTATTGAATTTAGGGGTTTCTTTTATCTCATTGGTGTTGTTTTTGGTGTATTTGGGGGGGATGCTAGTGGTTTTTGTATATTCTGTGTCGTTGGCGGCGGATCCTTTTCCTGAGACTTGAGGAGATCGGCGAGTTATGGGGTATGGGGTAGGATTTATTTTGGTGTGTGCTGTAGGGGCAGTTGTGGGGGATTTTGTTGGGGGTTGGAAGTCTAGTGTAGTAACTGTTGATGCTGGGGGTATACTTTCGGTTCGGTTGGATTTTGGTGGTGTAGCTATGTTTTATTCGGAGGGGGTGGGGATGTTTTTAGTGGGGGGTTGGGGGTTGTTGTTGACTTTATTTGTTGTATTGGAGTTGGTGCGAGGTCTATCTCGTGGGGCTATTCGGGCGGTTAGGTTTGGAATAGGTTGGGCTCAGAAAGTGGTTTAATGAAAAATACCAGCTTTGGGAGTTGGAGATGGAGATTTGAGTTCTCTCTTTCTGATATTTGGTGGTCAAACTCTAAGAAGGGGGTAGCCTTCATTCTTTGGTTTACAAGACCAATGTTTTGAGTAAACTATTAGAGTGTTAGTAGTTTAGTATTTTGTTTTCTGGGGCCCCGATAGTGGGGAATAGGATTAGGAGGATGGTGAAGTAGGTGATAGAGGCAAGTTGGCCGATGATGGCTTTTATGTAGTTGAGGAAGAACTAGTGTTTAATAGAGTAAAGAGTATAACTATACAGATAAGATAAGTTAAAAGTTATACTGATTGGGTAAATAATTTTTAATGTAATTAAACTAGTGTTTAATAGAGTAAAGAGTATAACTATACAGATAAGATAAGTTAAAAGTTATACTGATTGGGTAAATAATTTTTAATGTAATTAAACTAGTGTTTAATAGAGTAAAGAGTATAACTATACGGATAAGATAAGTTAAAAGTTATACTGATTGGGTAAATAATTTTTAATGTAATTAAACTAGTGTTTAATAGAGTAAAGAGTATAACTATACAGATAAGATAAGTTAAAAGTTATACTGATTGGGTAAATAATTTTTAATGTAATTAAACTAGTGTTTAATAGAGTAAAGAGTATAACTATACAGATAAGATAAGTTAAAAGTTATACTGATTGGGTAAATAATTTTTAATGTAATTAAACTAGTGTTTAATAGAGTAAAGAGTATAACTATACAGATAAGATAAGTTAAAAGTTATACTGATTGGGTAAATAATTTTTAATGTAATTAAACTAGTGTTTAATAGAGTAAAGAGTATAACTATACAGATAAGATAAGTTAAAAGTTATACTGATTGGGTAAATAATTTTTAATGTAATTAAACTAGTGTTTAATAGAGTAAAGAGTATAACTATACAGATAAGATAAGTTAAAAGTTATACTGATTGGGTAAATAATTTTTAATGGATTTTAGTAGTTGTAGAGTAATGGAATGTAGATGAACAAAGTTTGTAAAGGTTTTTGCAAAGTTTGTTTAATTTTTGGTTGAAAATTACCTAGATTTGTTAACTGTTTGGTTGAAAGATAGAGGAAGCAAAAAGTGGGTGGAAGTAAGTAAGATTATGTCCGGCAAACATTCACCAAATAGCACCATGTTTAGGGTTAGTGGATACGCCATAGCTGAATGGAAAACAAAGTGCACAGGGTAAAGATGATTCCACAAATACTCCAACCGTCTCATCCAGTGATTCCTGAAAGCTAGTAGAGGCCGATGACGCGTCTGTATGCTCACGTCTTCGATGGCCACACCGCGGTGCATTCCGAAGGGCCACCTGTGAAGAAGCGAAGAAAAGAAAAAATACTAGAGGCACTTCGGGCAATCCAGATGCCGCGATCACGGGTGAGAAGCAGACAAGCATCAACCAAATGACTCTGTGAAGAGAACTGAAAACTAAATAAACCAAGCCATGGCCCTGACCGAGGATCCAGAGGCGCAAAAGCGCAAGTTATGCTAGGGTGTAGGGGGAATGAATGGTCCTGAAGCTAGTAACGTAAAATCTTACATACACCGGGTTGCTGATTTCTCGTGAGGGGAACGACTAATAAATCACCTGATACTTTAGAAACCGGCACATCAAGAAGGATTAATGAGTAATTATGGCCTGTCACCATTCACTCACTCTTGTTCGGGCATACCCGTATTCCAGACTTAACTGAATATACAGACCCTAACCACTTCATAGTTTTGGTAAAATGAATACTCGAACTATTCCTAAATCAATACACAACTAACTCTTAATGAGAAATGAGGCATATAAGTTAATGCATGCCCATACATGTAATAACCCAAGTTTATTGGGGGGGTAGGGGGGGTAATGCAAATTTGTGGGGGTGAGGGTGGCTTTAAAGGTTTTAGTGGGTTCCTGTAGTTGAAATATTAAATCAGCGGCGGCTTTTCAAGCCGCAGGTCTTGGAGAAAAGCCGAGCAGGAACTTATTATGACTTATTTTGTGATTTTCTTAGGGTTATGCTTTGTTTTAGGGGGGTTAGCAGTTGCTTCGAATCCCTCCCCCTATTATGGGGTTGTTGGTTTGGTTTTGGCATCTATTGTAGGGTGTGGGTGGTTATTGAATTTAGGGGTTTCTTTTATCTCATTGGTGTTGTTTTTGGTGTATTTGGGGGGGATGCTAGTGGTTTTTGTATATTCTGTGTCGTTGGCGGCGGATCCTTTTCCTGAGACTTGAGGAGATCGGCGAGTTATGGGGTATGGGGTAGGACTTATTTTGGTGTGTGCTGTAGGGGCAGTTGTGGGGGATTTTGTTGGGGGTTGGAAGCCTAGTGTAGTAACTGTTGATGCTGGGGGTATACTTTCGGTTCGGTTGGATTTTGGTGGTGTAGCTATGTTTTATTCGGAGGGGGTGGGGATGTTTTTAGTGGGGGGTTGGGGGTTGTTGTTGACTTTATTTGTTGTATTGGAGTTGGTGCGAGGTCTATCTCGTGGGGCTATTCGGGCGGTTAGGTTTGGAATAGGTTGGGCTCAGAAAGTGGTTTAATGAAAAATACCAGCTTTGGGAGTTGGAGATGGAGATTTGAGTTCTCTCCTTCTGGTATTTGGTGGTCAAACTCTAAGGAGGGGGTAGCCTTCATTCTTTGGCTTACAAGACCAATGTTTTGAGTAAACTATTAGAGTGTTAGTAGTTTAGTATTTTGTTTTCTAGGGCCCCGATAGTGGGGAATAGGATTAGGAGGATGGTGAAGTAGGTGATAGAGGCAAGTTGGCCGATGATGATGAAGGGATGTTCTACGGGTTGGCTACCAACTCATGTCAGAATGAGGAGGTTGGTGACAAGGGTTCAGAATAGGAGCTGTGAGAGTGGGCGGAAGGCTAGGGTGCGTTGTTTTGACTTGTGGAGGAGTGGGATTAAAAAGAGAATAAGTACTGATGCGGCTAGGGCTAGTACTCCTCCTAGTTTGTTGGGGATTGATCGTAGGATAGCATAGGCGAATAGGAAATATCATTCTGGTTTGATATGTGGGGGTGTTACTAGAGGGTTTGCCGGGGTGAAGTTTTCTGGGTCTCCTAGAAGATTGGGGGAGAATAGGGCTAGGGTTGTGAGGGGGAGAAGTATGAGTATAAAGCCTAGGGTATCTTTTGTAGAGAAGTAAGGGTGGAATGGGATTTTATCGCAATTTGATGAAATGCCTAGGGGGTTGTTTGAGCCGGATTCGTGTAGGAAGGTGAGGTGAACTAGGGTGAGGCCTGCGATAATGAAGGGTAGGAGAAAGTGTAGGGCGAAAAATCGTGTGAGTGTGGGATTGTCAACTGAGAATCCGCCTCAGGCTCATTCTACCAGGGTTTGTCCGATGTAGGGGATGGCTGAAAATAGGTTGGTGATGACTGTAGCTCCTCAGAAAGATATTTGTCCTCATGGTAGGACGTACCCTACGAAGGCTGTTGCTATTAGGGTGAGTAGTAGGAGGACTCCTGTGTTTCAAGTTTCTTTGTAGAGGTAAGATCCATAGTAGAGTCCACGGCCGATATGGAGGTAAATGCAAATGAAGAAGAATGAGGCTCCGTTTGCGTGGAGGTTGCGGATTAGTCAGCCATATTGGACATTTCGGCATGTGTGGGCTACGGATGAGAATGCTAGGGTAGTGTCTGCGGTGTAGTGTGTGGCTAGAAGTAGGCCGGTTAGGATTTGTGTTATTAGGCGGATGCCTAGGAGTGATCCGAAGTTCCATCAGGCGGAAATGTTTGATGGGGTGGGTAGGTCGATTAGGGAGTTGTTGATTATTTTTAATAGAGGGTGGGATTTTCGTAAGTTTGGGGCCATTAGTTTTGGGTTGTCTGTGTATTGATAGGATGATGAGGATGGATAAGGCGAAAGATCCTAAGTAGGTTTTGATTAGTCCTGTGTGTAAGGGTGTGGAAGTTTTACTTGCTATGAGTTGTAGGTCGGCGAGTCCCTCGGGTCCTATTTTTTTGTATCAGGCTAGGTCGATTAGGTGGGAGGCGATTTTTTGGCCGCTGCTTAGAAGATTAGTGGAGTTAAGCCGATGTGTTAGGGGGTTGAAGTACCCTAGTGAGTTTGAGAAGTTTAATAGGGGGTTTTGTTTTGGTTGGGTTAGGGTGTGAGTTATGTTTGAGAGTTCTAGGGCTAGGATGATGCCTAGTATTGTGAGGGTGATGGCTGCGGTTTTTGTGGTTAGGGGTATGGTTATTGGGGGGGTTTTAGGGGGGATAGTAAAGGATGTGATGAGGAAGCCGGCTGTGATGCTGCCTAGGGCGAGGCGGGAAATTGGGTTGATGATTGTTGGGTTGTTTTCGTTGATTGGGGATGTTGGGGGTATGCGGGTAAATCCTGTTTGTACTAGGAGGGTTATTCGTAAGGTGTAAGTGGCAGTGAATGATGTGGCTAAGAGTGTTAGGAGGAGTGCTCAGGTGTTTAGGTAGGAAGTGTTTAGGTTTTCGATAATGAGATCTTTTGAGTAAAATCCGGCTAGGAATGGGGTTCCTATTAGTGCTAGATTACCAATGGTTAGGCAGGAGGTGGTTGTTGGGAGTATTTTTTGTAGGCCTCCTATTTTTCGGATATCTTGCTCTCCGTTTAAGCTGTGGATAATTGTTCCTGAACATAGGAATAGTATGGCTTTAAAGAAGGCGTGCGTTGAGATATGGAGGAAGGCTAATTGTGGTATGTTTAGTCCAATAGTGACTATTATTAGGCCTAATTGGCTTGATGTGGAGAAGGCAATGATTTTTTTGATGTCGTTTTGTGTAAGGGCGCATGTGGCGGCGAAGAGTGTGGATAGGGCTCCTAGGCATAGGCATAGGGTTAGGGCAGTTTGGTTGTTGGCGAGTATTGGGTGGGTGCGGATGAGCAGAAAGATTCCAGCGACTACTATTGTGCTTGAGTGGAGTAGGGCGGAGACTGGGGTTGGGCCTTCTATGGCTGCTGGTAGTCAGGGGTGTAGTCCGAATTGCGCTGATTTTCCTGTAGCAGCTAGGATGAGGCCTAGGAGGGGTAGGGTTGGGGTTTGGGTGTTGGTGAAGGCTTGTTGGATTTCCCAAGTGTTTGTGGAGGAGGCGAGTCAGGCTATGCTTAGAATAAGGCCAATGTCTCCAATTCGGTTGTAAAGTACGGCTTGAAGGGCAGCTGTATTGGCATCTGCGCGGCCTTGTCATCAGCCAATTAGAAGGAAGGATATGATTCCTACTCCTTCTCATCCGATAAATAGAAGAAATATGTTGTTGGCGATAGTTAGGGTTAGTATAGCGATTAGAAATATTAGGAGGTGGGAGTAGAATTTTATGAGGTGTGGGTCTGAGTTTATGTACCATGCTGTAAATTGGAGGATGAATCAGGTTACGAATAATGCGATTGGGAAGAATAGTATGGAGTATTGGTCGATTTTGAAGCTAAGGGGGATTTTAAAGTTTGTAATGAATTTTCACTCTCAGTTAGAAGTAATGCTTTCTGTGTTTGAGTACAGGAAGGATGTTGTTGGTACTAGGCTGATGAGGAAGGCGGTTTTGATGGTGCGTATAATGGTGGTTGGGGAGTTTTGAAAGTTTTTTGATATAAGTGGTATGAGTGTTGGGGTTAGGATAACTGCTAATGTAAGTATTAGGGAGGTGCTTAGGAGTAATGTTGTTTCCATTACTTTTACTTGGATTTGCACCAAGATGGGTGGTTCCTAAGACCAGTGGATTACTATTATCCTTTAAAAGTAAGGGGGCTGAGGTTTTAGGCTCAGATACAAGAGTTAGCAGTTCTTGTTGATTAAACCTCCCCTCGGCAGGTAAGAAGATTTAAACTTCTATTTTTAGAGTCACGGTCTAATGTTTGGGTTGAGACTATACTTGCATAAGGGAAATCCGGAAATGGTTTCTGGTTTTAGAATAAGGAGTAGTATGGGGATGATGTGGAGGGTTATTAGGAGGTGTTCTCGTGTGTTGGAGTTTTGAATGGATGTAATGTAATTTGGCAGGGGTCCTCGTTGGGTTGTTAGGAGTATGAAGAGTGTGTATGAGGCAGTTAGGAGGGATGCGGCTCCAGTTAGGAGGATTGTGGGGGTGGATCAATTAAATAAGGCGATTATAATGGTTAGTTCTGCTATTAGGTTTGTAGTGGGGGGTAGGGCTATGTTTGTGAGGTTTGCTAGGAGTCATCAGGTAGCTATGAGAGGTAGGAGAGGTTGGAGGCCTCGGGTGAGTAAGAGAATTCGGCTATGTGTGCGTTCATAGTTTGTGTTGGCGAGGCAGAATAGTATTGAGGAGGTTAGGCCGTGGGAAATTATGAGGGTTATTGCCCCTGAGAAGGATCAGTGAGTTTGGATTATGCCTGCGGCGATGACTAGGCCTATGTGGCTTACGGATGAATAGGCGATGAGAGATTTAAGGTCAGTTTGGCGTAAGCAGATTGAGCTAGTTATTAGTGCCCCCCATAAGGCTAAGGTGAGGAAGGGGTAATATAAGTGGTTTGAGATGGGGCCTGTTAGGAGGGTGATTCGCATAATTCCATATCCTCCTAGTTTTAGGAGAAGGGCGGCAAGTAATATGGATCCTGCAATTGGTGCTTCTACGCGGGCTTTGGGTAGTCATAGATGAAGTCCATATAAAGGGGCTTTTACTATGAATGCTATTAGTAGAGCTAGGCTTGATAGGAAGTGTGCTCAGGGGGTTGTAGGGGTTGGGTGAGTTAGTTTTAGTATTGTTAGGTGGAGGGTGCCAATTTGGGCATGTAGGTGTAGGATTGTGACTAACAGAGGGAGTGAGCTGATGAGGGTGTAGAATAGTAGGTAGATGCCTGCGCTTAGGCGTTCCGGTTGGTCGCCTCATCGTGTAATGAGAATAAGAGTTGGGATGAGGGTTGCTTCGAATGAAATATAAAATAGTATTAATTCAGTGGCGGAGAATGCTAGGATGATGAAGGGTTGGATTATGATTAGTGTTATGATAAAGGTTCGTTCTCGTGTTGTAGGTTCATGTTGGAGGTGGTTTTGGCTGGCTAGGATTGTAAGAGGAAGTAGTCAGTAGGATAGGATTAGCAGGGGAGATGAGATTTGATCAATACCAGTTCATTGAGTTATGTTTTTTAGTGGGTAGTATGTAGGGAGGGATCATTGTAAGCTGAGGGTGGCAATTAGTAGGCTGTGGGTAGTGACGTTAGTTCATAGGAATTTTTGTGGGGATAGAAGGGTTGTAGGGAGGAGTATAATTGTTGGGAGAATAATCTTTAGCATTGTAGTAGGTTTAGGTTGTGTAGGTGGTCTGAGCCGTGGGTTCGGGTGGAGGCTACTAGCATTGCTAGGCCTGTACCGGCTTCGCGGGCTGAAAATGTAAGTATGAGTATGGGTATTAGGGTGGAGGATGTTACTTGGTTTTCGATGGGTCAAATAGATAGGGCGGTGTATATGGATAATATTATGCTTTCTAGACATAGGAGGGCTGAGATTAGGTGTGTGCGGTGAAATGCTAGTCCTAGGCTGCTTAGGGTAAAGGCTGAGTAGAAGCTTAGGTGCGAGAGTGACATTGAGAAAGTCATAGGGTTTGACTATGGTTTGTTGAGTCGAAATCAACTGTCTTGGTTAGACTAACTTTCTGCCTATTCTGCTCATTCTAGGCCTCCTTGTGTTCATTCATAGATGGGCCCTAGGGTGAGTAGGAGGATGATGGTGGAGGCTCAGGTTAAGGTGGTGATGGGGGATTGAAGCTGGATGGCTCATGGGAGGGGAAGTAGAAGTGCGATTTCTAAGTCGAAGAGGAGGAATAGGATGGCTACTGAGGAAGAAGCGGATGGAGAATGGAAGGCGGGCGGAACCAAGTGGGTCGAAACCGCATTCGTAAGGGGATAGTTTTTCGGAGTCTGGATTGGTTTGGGCCAATCAAAAGTTTAATGTGATTAGGATAGAGCATAGTGCGAGGGATAAGGTTAATATAAATGTGATTATGTTGATTGCTCTTCTCTGGGGTTTTACCAGATTTTAGAGATTGGAAGTCAATTGTAATTAGTATACTAGAAGAGCAGGATCCTCATCAGTAGATTGTTATGTAGAGGAATAATCAGATGATGTCTACGAAGTGTCAGTATCATGCTGCTGCTTCAAATCCGAAGTGGTGGTTTGATGTGAAGTGGAATTTGATTAATCGGAGGAGGCAAATTAATAGGAAGGAAGATCCGATGATTACGTGAAGTCCGTAGAATCCGGTTGCAACAAAGAAGGTTGAGCCATAGACTCCGTCGGCGATTGAAAAGGGTGCTTCATAGTATTCTATTGCTTGGAGTGCTGTGAAGTAGAATCCTAGTAGGATTGTTAGGGTCAGTGCGTGGATTGCTTGTTTACGGTTACTTTCTGTGATGCTGTGGTGTGCTCATGTGACGGTAACTCCTGAGGCTAGTAGGATGGCTGTGTTTAGTAGGGGGACTTCTAGTGGGTTAAGTGGTTTGATGCCTGTTGGGGGTCATTGTCCGCCTAGTTCTGGGGTAGGTACTAGGCTGGAGTGGAAGAATGCTCAGAAGAAGCCTAGGAAGAAGAATGCTTCGGATGTGGTGAAGAGGATTATTCCGTATCGTAGGCCTTTTTGGACTGTGGGTGTGTGGTGTCCTTGGAATGTGCTTTCTCGTACGATATCTCGTCATCATTGAAGTATTACTAGAATTATAGAGAGTAGTCCTATGGTTAGTAGTTGGGGGGAGTTGTAGTGGAATCATGTGGCTAGTCCGGAGGTGGTGAGTAGGGCAGCGGCTGCTCCAAAGATTGGTCATGGGCTTGGGTCTACTATGTGGTAGGAATGTGCTTGGTGGGCCATTAGATGTTTTCTTGTAAGTATAAGCTTAGTAGGAGGACGAAGACATAAGCTTGGATTATGGCTACTGCTACTTCTAGAGTGGTGAGTAGAAGTAGGATAAGTGTGGTTAGGATTGATACTGTAGGTATGATTGGGAGTAGGACGGTTGTGGCTGTAGAGATAAGTTGGATAAGTAGGTGGCCTGCTGTGAGGTTTGCTGTTAGGCGAATACCTAATGCTAGTGGACGGATGAGTAAACTGACTGTTTCAATTATAATTAGGGCGGGGATTAGTGGCGTAGGGGTTCCTTCAGGGAGTAAGTGTCCGAGGGATATTGAGGGTTGGTTTCGTAGGCCTGTGAGGAGGGTGGCGAGTCAAAGTGGAAAGGCTAATGCTATGTTTATTGATAGTTGGGTAGTTGGGGTGAAGGTGTATGGTAGTAAACCTAGGAGGTTAATTGTGAGTAAAAGAATTATTAATGATGTGAGGATTAGGGCTCATTTGTGGCCTGCTTTGTTGAGGGGCATTATTAGTTGTTTTGTGATTAGATGGAGGAATCATAGTTGGAGGGTTGAGAGGCGGTTGGTAATTCATCGGTTGTTAGGTGTGGGAAGTAGTAGGGCTGGGAATAATATTGCGAGTAGGATTAGTGGTACTCCTAAGAGGCATGGGCTTGTGAATTGGTCGAAGAAGCTTAGGTTCATGGTCAGGTTCATGGGGTGGTTTTAGTAGTTGTTTTGAGTGTGGTATGGGGAGGGTTGGTAGAGGTGAATGATAGGAGTTTTGGTTGAATAATTAATGAAAAGGTTATTCATGATACAAGTATAATGAGGAATCATGGGTTCGGGTTTAGTTGTGGCATATCATTAAGGAGGTGGTGTGCCCTCTTTCTCTAGCTTAAAAGGCTAGTGCTGTTGCATAGCTTCTTAATGATTAAGATGATAGGAGTGATGATCAATTCTCGAAGTGGGAGAGAGGGGTAGATTCTACTACGATTGGTATATAGCTGTGGTTGGCTCCGCAGATTTCTGAGCATTGGCCATAGAAGATGCCTGGTCGGGTTGTGATGAAGGAGGTTTGGTTCAGTCGGCCTGGGATTGCGTCTGTTTTTACTCCTAGGGTGGGGACTGCTCATGAATGGAGGACATCACTGGCTGTAATGATGATGCGGATGGGGGATTCTATGGGGATGACAACTCGATGGTCAACTTCAAGCAGTCGGAAGTGTCCTTGTGGGAGGTCTGCTGTTGGGATTATGTAAGAGTCGAATGTGAGGTCTTTGAAGTCTGTGTATTCGTAGGTTCAGTATCATTGGTGTCCGATTGCTTTCAATGTTAGATCGGGTTCGTCAATTTCATCTATTATATATAAGATTTGTAGGGAGGGGAGGGCAAGGAGAATGAGGACAATGGCTGGAAGAATGGTTCAGATTAGTTCGACTTCTTGGGCGTCTACGGTGTTTGAGGATAGTTTTTCTATTAATATTAGTGTTAGAAGGTACAGGACGAGGCTGCAGATAGCTAGTGCGACTATTAGGGCGTGGTCGTGGAATTCTACAAGTTCTTCTATGATGGGGGGGGAGGCGTCTTGGAATCCAAATTGAGTGTGGTTGGCCATGAGGAGTGTATGGGGTTTTAACCCATTATTTAGTCTTGACAAGGCTATGTAATAAGTTTACTAACATTCCATAAGAAAGAAGCATGAGTGGTTTGATGCGGTTGGCTTGAAACCAGCATATGAGGGTTCGATTCCTTCCTTTCTTGGACTTGGACAAAGGCTGGTTCTTCGAAAGTGTGGTATGGGGGAGGGCAGCCGTGGATTCATTCGACGTTAGTAGTGGTTAGTTCGGGTTGTGAGATTTTTCGTTTTGATGCGAAGGCTTCTCAGATTATGAATATTAGTATGATTACTGCTGTTATTGAGATGAGTGAGCCGATAGAAGATGTGGTGTTTCATAGGGTGTAGGCGTCCGGGTAGTCGGAATATCGGCGAGGTATGCCGGCTAATCCTAGGAAGTGTTGTGGGAAGAAGGTTAGGTTAACACCTGTGAATATGACTCCAAAGTGGGCTTTGGCTCATGTGGGGTGAAGTGTGTATCCTGTAAATAGTGGGAATCAATGGGTGAAGCCTGCTAGAATAGCAAATACTGCACCTATTGACAGGACGTAGTGGAAGTGGGCTACTACATAGTATGTGTCATGTAAGGCAATGTCTAGGGAGGAGTTTGCTAGGACGATTCCTGTCAATCCTCCGATGGTAAATAAGAAGATGAAGCCTAGAGCTCATAGTATGGGGGGATCTCATTTGATAGTCCCGCCGTGTAGGGTGGCTAGTCAGCTAAAGACCTTAATGCCGGTTGGGATGGCAATGATTATAGTGGCAGATGTGAAGTATGCTCGTGTGTCTACATCTATTCCTACTGTGAATATGTGATGGGCTCATACGATAAAGCCTAAGAACCCAATGGATAGTATGGCTCATACTATGCCTATGTAGCCGAACGGTTCTTTTTTACCAGCATAATAAGTTACTACGTGGGAGATAATTCCAAATCCGGGGAGGATGAGGATGTAGACTTCTGGGTGGCCAAAGAATCAGAAGAGATGTTGGTAGAGGACTGGGTCTCCTCCTCCAGCGGGGTCAAAGAATGTAGTGTTTAGGTTTCGGTCTGTGAGGAGTATTGTGATACCTGCGGCAAGGACTGGGAGTGAGAGTAGGAGAAGTACAGCAGTGATTAGGACGGATCAAACGAATAGGGGGGTTTGGTATTGTGATAGGGCTGGAGGTTTTATGTTGATGGCGGTTGTAATAAAGTTGATTGCACCTAGGATAGAGGATACGCCTGCTAGGTGTAAGGAGAAGATGGCTAAGTCTACTGATGCTCCGGCGTGGGCTAAGTTGCCGGCTAATGGGGGGTAGACTGTTCAGCCTGTGCCTGCTCCTGCTTCAATGGTTGAAGAGGCTAGTAAAAGTATAAATGATGGTGGTAGTAGTCAGAAGCTTATGTTATTTATGCGTGGAAATGCTATGTCTGGGGCGCCGATCATGAGGGGGACTAGTCAGTTTCCAAATCCTCCAATTATAACTGGTATAACTATGAAGAAGATTATTACGAAGGCATGAGCGGTGACAATGACATTGTAGATTTGGTCGTCTCCTAGGAGTGTTCCTGGTTGGCCAAGTTCAGCTCGGATGAGAAGGCTTAGGGCGGTTCCGATTATGCCAGCTCATGCTCCGAAGATTAGGTATAAGGTGCCGATATCTTTGTGGTTGGTTGAGAATAGTCATCGAGTAATGAAGGTCACAGGTAAGATGGCTGAGTGTTGCAAGCGTTAGGCTGTAGTCCTTTTTACAGAGGTTTGATTCCTCTTCTTGCCGGCCCTGTGGTGAGGTTCATGTTGAGTTGCAAGCTCATTGATGCATATTAGGAATGTGCCAGGGCTTTTTGGATGGAAGCCTGCTAGGTTTGGGCATTTAGCTGTTAACTAAAGTTTTGTGGGATCGAGGCCCACCTGTCCAGGGTTTATGTGTAAGGCTCTAGCTTAGTTAAAGCGTCTGAGTTGCATTCAGGAGATGCAGGTTAATGTCTTGCGGGTCTTAGCAGAAACTAAGAGGGTTTAACTCTTATTTAAGGCTTTGAAGGCCTTCGGTTTAAAGTGGTTATCCTAAGTTTCTTTAGACGGTGGTTAGGATTATGGGGGATAGGGGTAGAAGGAGGGTTGATAGGGAGGTTAGGATAGCGAATGTGGTGTTGGTGGGTTTGTTAATGTGCCATTGTTTTATATGGTTTATTGAGTTTGGTGGAAGTGTGATTGTGGAGCAGTATGTGAGGCGAAGGTAGAAGAATAGGCTTAGTAGTGAGAGTATGGCAATTGTTGTGGCTGTTGTGGTTAGTTCTTGTTTAGTCAGTTCTTGGATAATAAGTCATTTTGGCAGAAAGCCTGTTAAGGGCGGGAGTCCCGCTAGGGATAGTAGGGTTAATATTAGGGTTGCATTTAGGGTGGGGATTTTTGTTCATGAAGTTATTATTGTTGGGAGTTTTAGGGTCTTGGTTTTGTTTAGGGTGAGAAAGATGGTGGAGGTGATTAGGGTGTATAAGTAAAAGGATAGTAGTGTGAGTTTTGGGCTGTAGGCTATAATAATGGTTATTCATCCAAGGTGGGAGATGGATGAGAAGGCTAGGATTTTTCGGAGTTGTGTTTGGTTTAGTCCTATTCACCCGCCGAGAGCGGTTGAGGCAAGGGCCATAGTGGTCAGTAGCGTTGGATTGAGGGAATGGGATGTTATGAAAAGGATAGTGATTGGGGGCAGCTTCATTACTGTTGATAGGAGTAGGGCTGTGTTTAGGGGTGAGCCTTGGAGAACTTCTGGGAATCAGAAGTGGAAGGGTACTAGTCCAAGTTTTATAGCAATTGCAGTTGTTAGTAGCAGGGAAGATGTTGGGTGGTTTAGCTGGGTAATGTCTCATTGTCCTGTAAATCATGCGTTTATTAAGCTTGAGAAGAGAACTAGTGCTGAGGCAGTTGCTTGTACTAGGAAGTATTTGATTGTTGCTTCAATGGCTCGGGGGTGGTGGGATTTTGCGATAAGTGGAATAATGGCAAGGGTGTTGATTTCTAGTCCTGTTCAGGCTATTATTCAATGGTTGCTTGAAATTGTGATGGTGGTGCCTAGGAGCAGGCTTGAGAGTGATAGTAGTTTTGCGTGGGGGTTCATTAGTAGGGGAAGGAGTTGCACCGTCATTTTTGGGGTATGGGCCCAATAGCTTTGTTAGCTTACCTTACTAGAAAATAATATAAGGGGAGTATGGAGGGTTTTGATCTCTCTTGTGTAGGTTCGATTCCTACTTTTCTAAAGTATTTGTTAGGAAATGAGAGGGGTGGTGCACCTCTATGTTCACTTTATCATAGTGATCCTTAATGTTCAGGCACATTTCCTTGATTTCTTAGGAGTGGGGGGATACCTGCGTAGCAAATTGGTATGCTAGTGTGTCAGAGGCAGAGTGCTAATGTTAGTGGGAGGAAATTTTTTCATAGTAGGTGTATTAGTTGGTCGTAGCGGAATCGGGGGTATGAGGCTCGAATCCACAGGAAACCAGAGGAAAGAAGTAAGACTTTAGTGGCGAGGGTAATTGGAAATAGTTCGGGGGGTGGGTTGAGTGAGCTAGGGTTTAGAAATAGGATAGTGGTTAATGTATTTATTAATATGATGTTAGCATATTCGGCTAGGAAAAATAGAGCGAAGGGTCCTGCTGCATATTCTACGTTGAAGCCAGATACTAGCTCAGATTCTCCTTCTGTGAGGTCGAATGGGGCGCGGTTTGTCTCTGCGAGCGTGGAGATGTACCATATTATTGCAAGAGGTCATGAAGAGAAGATGAGGTATAGCGGTTCTTGGGTGATGGCCAGGGTGTTTAGAGTGTAGTTTCCGCTTAGTAGAATGATGGATAGAAGGATAATGGCCAAGGTTACTTCGTATGAAATGGTTTGTGCTACGGCTCGTAGTGCTCCGATTAGGGCGTATTTTGAGTTGGAGGCTCATCCAGATCATAGAATAGAGTATACTGCCAGGCTGGATATGGCTAATAGAAAGAGAAGGCCTAGGTTTAAGTCTGCGAGGGGGAAGGGGAGAGGTAGGGGGGTTCAGATTGTAATTGCTAATAGGAGGGCTAATATAGGAGTAATAGTGAAGAGAAGGGGGGAGGAGGTAGAGGGGCGGATGGGTTCTTTGATGAATAGTTTTACCCCATCTGCTAGGGGTTGTAGTAGGCCAAAAGGGCCCACGATGTTAGGGCCTTTGCGGGATTGTATGTAGCTTAAGATTTTTCGTTCTACCAAAGTTAGAAAAGCTACTGCGAGTAAGATTGGGATGGCGTAGGATAGGGATATGGTAAGGTAAATTATGGTGGGTGATCAGGTCATGGGGCTAGGGAGAGGATTTGAACCTCTGGATAAAGGGTTTAAGCCTTTTGCATTTGCCAGGCTCTGCCACGCTAGCCAGCCCTACATCTGGGGCGGTGAAGATGGGTGTCCTTTTGGTAATTTAGTTGGGTTCATTACTTGGGGGAAAGGCATGCTTGGGGCATTGGCCTTACTTTCCCGGTCCTTTCGTACTAGGGGAAGTTCAACATGGATAGAAACCGACCTGGATTGCTCCGGTCTGAACTCAGATCACGTAGGACTGTTAATCGTTGAACAAACGAACCCTTAATAGCGGCTGCACCATTAGGATGTCCTGATCCAACATCGAGGTCGTAAACCTCCTTGTCGATATGGGCTCTTGGAGGAGATTGCGCTGTTATCCCTGGGGTAGCTTAGTCCATTAATCAATTATATTGGGTCTGGTTACTGTTTGCACGTGGAGGTGTGGCTCTCTGTTAAGAGATATGGTCTTGTTTTTGGAGGGTTTGTTTTTCTCCAAGGTCGCCCCAACCGAAAAATGCAGACCAGCGTTTGTTTAGGAAGTAGGCCTTAATAGGTTTAGCGGTTAATTTTGTGGGGTGGTTGCTGATTTTAAAGTTCCACAGGGTCTTCTCGTCTTATGGGCTTATTCCTGCTTTTGCACAGGAAGATCAATTTCACTGATTATCTGTAAGAGACAGTTGGGACCTCGTTTAGCCATTCATACAAGTCTCGATTTATGGGACAATTGATTGCGCTACCTCCGCACGGTTAGGATACCGCGGCCGTTGAACATAAGTCACTGGGCAGGCATCACCTTCAATACTTGTTAGGCTGAAGGCTATGTTTTTGGTAAACAGTCGGGCCCCGGGTTTGCCTAGTTCCTTTTACAGATTTTAATCTTTCTTTAATTGAGCGCTCCGGTGTTGGGGTAACAGGGTGAAGTAATAATTAGTCTTGTTGGGTTTATGATATTAGTTTATCTGTTAATAATTGGTGGATGTAAGTTTGCGCTAAAGAGGGGCGAATGGGCTCCAAGTTACTTATTTTAGCATTAACTCTTCTATAGGAATAGATTAGCCCGTTAGGGATAAGGGAGTCACGATGTTTTTGGATTTTTAGGTAAATGAGCTTTGACGCATTCTTTATTGGTGGCTGCTTTAAAGCCTACAGGGAAAAAGGAGGAAAGGTTTATCCGCTAGGGCAGGTTGTATTCTTTTTTAAAGGGGCTGTACCCCCTTTAAATTACTCTTGGTTTTCCACGGTGAGTGGTCAGTGTTCATTGACGGGGAAAGTCAAGGTAGAACTTAGATTCATTTCACGGGCAACCAGCTATCACCCAGCTCGGTTGGCTTTTCACCTCTACTAAAAGGTCGTTCCACTCTTTTGCAACAGAGACGGATTCGCTCAAGGATAGCTGCCTGTGAGTAGCTCGCCTGGGTTTCGGGAGGACAAGCTTAAGTACGTTTTGCTTGATTGTTCTTGCTAAATCATAATGCAAAAGGTACAAGGGTTTATCTTTGCTGTTTATTGTTTATGTTTTTCATTGTTATTTCATCTTTCCCTTACGGTACTGCTCTCTATAGCGCCAATGAGTTGGTCTTTTCTATCACCTATACTAAGTTTGAGTAATGCTTTAGTTTAGTGGTTAGATGGATTTTTTTACAGTGGTTAATTGTGTGGTTGGGCTAGGTTTAAGCTCAAGACGATCTGGTGGGTGGCAGATATCTCTCAGGTGTAAGCTGAGTGCTTTGTGTTAAAGCTACGTCTTGGTATGCTAAGTGCACCTTCCGGTACACTTACCTTGTTACGACTTACCTCATCTTCAGCTGGGTGTTATATTAGTTATAGGATTAGGTGGCTTGTGAGGAGGGTGACGGGCGGTATGTACGTACCCCAGGGCCGGTTTAAAGGAGGCTTAATTGTCCTGCTTTACTACTAAATCCGCCTTCTAGGGGTGGTTTCACGCCCCTTTCCGTGGGGTTTTCTAGTCTAGAAAATGTAGCCCATTTCTTCCACTCCATGGGCTATACCTTGACCTGTCTTATTAGCGTGGTTAAGGCTATTAAGCTTACTATTGTTCTCTCAGGGAGGTAGGCTGACGACGGCGGTATGTAGGCTGTTCTGGCAAGGAGTGGTTGGGTGTATCGTGGGTTATCGATTATAGAACAGGCTCCTCTAGGTGGGTTTGGGGTACCGCCAAGTCCTTAGAGTTTTAAGCGTTTGTGCTCGTAGTTCTCAGGCGGACACTTTGGTAGAGTAAGTATCAGGATTTAGGGCTAAGCATAGTGGGGTATCTAATCCCAGTTTGTGCCTTAGCTTTCGTGGGTTTTATTGATCGAAGCTGCTAAGATTGTCTTCAGAGCGATTTTACATGTAGCTTGGGCTTATGACAGCTCAGTTACGTTTTAATCTTAGTTGGGGGTGATAACATTGAACCACTCTTTACGCCGTATATTTGCAGTTAACTTGGGTCCCTTGTATGACCGCGGTGGCTGGCACAAGGTTTACCAACCCTTGAAAGTTGCTATGACTAAGTCAAGTTTTCACTTATAGCTTAATGTTAATTACTGCTGAATACCCGTGGGGGTGTGGCTGAGCAAGGTGTCTTGGGCAACTGCTAGTGGGTGCGCCTGATACCCGCTCCTCTGCCTCAATGTTATGGGTAGAGGGCATTTACACTGGGGTGCGGATACTTGCATGTATATATCTAGCAGCAGCTAACAGTAAGGTTAGGACCAAGTCTTTTGTCCTTGGGAGAAGGTCAGCCATCTTAGCATCTTCAGTGCTATGCTTTGGTGTTAAGCTACAAGGAC